GGATTGGATCATCAAAGAATCATCCAAATTAGAGTGTTGCGATTTTTCGTGGGGGGGATTTCCAATTTAATGAGATTTTGAAAGGAGGGTTCATTTAATTGAAAATGAAATAACTAAAGTTTTCTCTTTTGCTGAAGAATTTTTGATAGCTACGGATCACAAAAAACACTAAAATCATAACAGAAAAAAGCATTGTGGAAAAATAGATAGTTTCTTTTTTAGTTCCGAAAATGAAACGAAAATTCAAATAGAAAAATAAAAAGAATGTAAATAGTCTTTCTTCTTTTTGTTGTTGCTTGAATATTTTCTATTCAATTGAATATAATAAATAACAAGCATTTTTGTGTTCAAATAAAATAAATCATTATTTATCTATAATTCGTTGGAACAAAAAAAGGGGCCCGGCTAGGTACTGACCAGGCCGGGCCATCAGAATAAGAAGGGCCTTTCGAACAAAATCAACACAAAGATGTCTTCTTTTTTTTCGTTATTTTTATTTATAGGCTCGTTCGAGCCCTTCCTTTATCTAAAAGAAATTCCTGATTTGTATATCTCTATAGAATAGAGAAAGAAAGACTCCTTACATTATGTGTAATGTAGTAATTCTCTTTTTCAATTGGGAGAGATGGCTGAGTGGACTAAAGCGTCGGATTGCTAATCCGTTGTACGAGTTATTCGTACCGAGGGTTCGAATCCCTCTCTTTCCGGTTCCGTTGATGACTTGATTTATTTCTTTTTTTTTTTTTTTTTGCAAATTTTTGAAATCTTAGTTAAACGTGTGGAATAGATAAAATCCTAAGAAAATTTTCAAATTAACCAAGGAAAAACCCTTGCATTTTATTCTTCACGTCCAGGATTACGTCCTGGATCATTAGATAGGAATCCAAAGATGAAGAGAGAAACAAAAAATATCACTACGGTATAAACGAAGAGTTTCAGAGTAAGCATTACACAATCTCCAAGATGATTTTTTTTGAAAAAAAAAAAAGAGAATAGATCTTCCATTTTTATACCACATATCCTATTTTGACACCAAGAAATAAGGTTTTTCTAGAAATAGAAATGAATTGTCAGAAATTCATTTGGAATAAGAGTTTTTCATTAACAAAAATTTCTTTCATATCCAAATTCGATATTGTGGGAGACCCTAATATTATTAATATAATAATAATAGGGTTAGGGTCTTTCACTGGAAAGGGGTCAAAAAAAGGAGGAAATGGGGTAAGCCGCGACTATCCAAGAATTTCAATGCGTGAATCGAGGGTTCAGACTCTAAAACTTATCTGATTTTATCAATTGTTAGAGAATTTTTTCTCGAAGAAATCATGAATTTTCTAGGATATTATTAAGGATCTCATCGAAAACTTACAGCAGCTTGCCAAACAAAGGCTAAGAGAAAAAAAAACAGAGGTATGACTGGCATAACATCTACGATTGGATTCAAAAAAGCATAGGCTTCGGGCAATTTGCCTAAGAAAAAACTACTCGAATAAAGGGCAGAATTAAGACAAATACAGATCAAACTAAAGATATTAAGCATAACAGACATTTTGTTATTGGAGATAATTGCATTTTGATTGAGTTATTGATATAAGGAAAAAGGAAGAAAGGAAGTAAGGTATACAAAAAATCCTTCTTTTTCTTTGAACCCACCCAATAAAAAATCCTCCAATTCTCAAAGGAGAATAGAAGAAATCATACTTTCATACAATATCTTAATTGAATTATATGTAATGATCAATAAATTAAGTTGAATTCTATATCTATATGGATTAAAATCCTAGAATAATAATCTATTCTATAGATATTTGGACTGGAGTTGACAAACAACCAATAACAATATTATTGTTTCTTAGTGTAGATTAGAAATTGATAATGGGGCGTGGCCAAGTGGTAAGGCAACGGGTTTTGGTCCCGCTATTCGGAGGTTCGAATCCTTCCGTCCCAGAGCCATATCCATTTTTTTAGAATTTTAGAAAAAAAAAATTGTTTTCTTGAACAACTTTTTTTTGAAGTCTAATTTTAGATGGAATGCAATTCTTTTCTATCTTATACGAATCATATCTTTTTTCACAAACGGAACTGAATCGAGTTCAAATGACACGCATCTGGACCTAAATCTATTTTTTATCAGGTAAGCTGAGAACATGGATCAAAACAAAAGAGTTTGAATTCCAAAAAGTTGGGTGGGCTTTTCATCATATGTTCATTCCCTTTGATATTTAGGGAAGTTAGTTACTTGGAAAAACTTCCCATCCCATATCTATTTGAATTTTCAATGATGGATGTATTTTGAATCGAGATGCAAAAGAATCTATATTCCCTATTTCTTATTATTTATCTCGTAAATGAGGGAGTCTAATTAGTAATTTTCTTTTTCTCGAGATCTCTCAATTCGAAACAAGAGCGAGTTCTTGGTACTAATTTAATTCAATCAATAGGACTAAGTCTTTTAGTGGGTTAGACTAAAGCTTGACTAAATTTGGACTTATTGTTTGTCTTTGTAACTAGACAGGTAATTTCCCATACCGGATCAGGATTCCTTTTTTTATGCTCTATCATTCCCATAGAAAGAATAGGGGAGTGGATAGGAGATAATCAGTATTAATTTGAATATCTGTTCAAATCTCATTAACAAATGATCCAAAAACATATTTCTATATGTTATGGAATCGATGTATTTTCTTTGAATCTCGTTTTTTATTTTATTTAGGTCTTTTTTTTGTTTGGCTATAATGAAGAATTGTAAATCTATGTAACGATTGGATTGAGGCAGGGGTGATTTATCCTATCCCTTTTATTCACTTTATGACAAGATTCGATTATTGAAATATTACTCAACCCCATGTAAAACAAAATACATATAAAATATGGAAATGTTTAGCTTAAAATGTTTAGCTTATATGTATGTATCGTTCTATTTCAATGACAATAGTCTTTCGGTTTTTGTGAAAAAGGTTTGGGATCCCTTAAATTTTGGAAACTCCAATTAGTGAAATTTAGTATTATAGAATATCTATAACAGTGACAATTGTTCAGTCTAGTTGATAGATACGAAAACCCCTCTCTATGTTTTCGATTTTGATTTTTGCAATCAGATGAAAAGAATAAAGATTCCAATCTTACCTTACATCAGTTTTTTAGCCATCTCATGAAAAAAATGGGATTTCTTTCTTCTTTTCTGTGATCTATTTATCTATTTGAAATCAGTGATGGGTCGATTAAAAAAAAGACTTATCTTTTAATGATGTCTAAATAGGAACCTTTTTCCATTCGAAATAGTTTTGAAAACTATTTCGAATGATTCCTTGTAAGTTGAATCTTTGGTACTCAAAAAGTAGGAAATAGGTCAATCTATCCTATTGAGTCACTTGAAGTTGCAGACTCAAAAAGAACTTATTTATTTATTAGTTTATCTATTTCTTTATATATATGTTAAAGATGGTGTCTTGCTAAGACTTCGTCATAAAAATCTTTCCACATATCATATATAGAAGAAAAAGTCTAGATTACACGATGTCTATGTACAACTGAACCAATGACTATTCATGATTCCATGATTGAATCAATTTCATACCGGTTCCAAATTAGAGGAATGTTATGGTAAAACTTCGTTTGAAACGATATGGTAGAAAGCAACGTGCGACTTGAAGGACAGATCCGTTGTGGATTTTTACATCCGCTATTTTATATTTAATATTTATATAGGAATGAAGGTGCTCTTGGCTCGACATCGTTTGTTCTGTTCCACTTGAACCCTTCGTTTTTTGTTGGGTTGTAAATAGTCCACGATGGAGCTCGAGTAGAAAGGATTAATTCATTTCTCGGGGGCAAGGATCTAGGGTTAATGCCAATCAATAAATTGGAACAACTTCGTAAATATATCTTCGATATAGAAATGGAAAGGATCCAATTTGAGCAAGTTTCCAATTCAAAAGCAAAAACTGTTGGAATTGATCAAAGGTTTTCGATCCAAAGTGTATCGCGCGGGAATCAACTGTCCGTAGGATTCTTTGATAGAAAGAGAAATCACAAAAAAGGGTATGTTGCTGCCATTTTGAAAGGATTAAGAAGCACCGAAGTAATGTCTAAACCCAATGATTTAAACTAAAGATAAAGGATCCCAGAACAAGGAAACACCATTTGAATTGTCTCGGTAGTCTCAATAACTGGATCAGACTGAAGAATCAAAATAGAATTTTAAACGAGACAAACAAAAGGGGGTAAAGACCACTCAATAAATGAAATTGATTAAAGATTTTTTCCTTTAAGCTATTTGAGAGTTATCCAACTTGAGTTATGAGTACGAATGGTTTCTTTTTCATTTTCAGGAAGGAAGACGAAAAAAAAAGACTTAAATCATAGTCTAATTGATTTTATAGGCTCATTTGTCATTTATTAGAATTCCATACATAGACAAAACTGCGAATCAAATCATTTTTTCTCGAGCCGTACGAGGAGAAAACTTCCTATACGTTTCTAGGGGGGGTATTGTTCATCTACATCTATCCCAATGAGCCGTCTATCGAATCGTTGCAATTGATGTTCGATCCCGAAGAGAAGGAAAAGATCTTCGAAAAGTGGGTTTTTATGATCCACTGAAGAATCAAACTTATTTAAATGTTCCTGCTATTCTGTATTTCCTTGAAAAGGGTGCTCAACCTACAGGAACTGTTCAGGATATTTTAAAGAAGGCAGAAGTTTTTAAGGAACTTCGACCTAATCAAACGAAATTCAATTAAAGAAATACCAAGGGGGGGGGGTAGTGATTTGTATATAACTTTGTATAACTTTTCTCTACTATTTTTTTATTTCCCCCCTTAATCCTGCTTTATTCGTATCTATTTCTCATTGCTTCTGTCGAATTCCACGGTCGATAACAACAAAACCTTAGTTTATTGCTCATATAAATCTCAAATTCGGACATTTCATTGCTTTCAATTATGTGGTTTTCGTTGGAATTTGACTAACCAACAAGGAATCCAGTTTGCTTATTCCAC